TAAGCGGAGCGAAAAGGGTTTTCCATGAGATGGGAAATGAGAACTATTAGCCCCACACGAGGTTTGTGAATAAGTGATTGTCTGATAATGAGCAAGGAATATCCGTCTTTCTGCTAAACAGGATCTATTGAACTCATAATTCATTAGATACTTTTTATGAATGTCAACTAAGTATCGTAAGTAAATGGATCCCGGTTGTTCAATCATTTGATAACCAGAGTCATTCTTTGATAAACGATCACTATGAGTCAGACTCAATAGAATTTGATCAATCCTTTTTTCCGTCGTTAAGGTGGAGAACTGAACCAAGAATTCTCTTTCTTCATCATCAATCGAATCACTGTTCGCGACCCAGGATTCTATTTTATCATCAATCCAATCACCGTTCACGTTTTTTCTTTTTCTTATCAATGAATAGATCTCTTTACTTGTACGACTTAGATGTCTCGTATTTCTCGAAAAAGTGATTCGATTGATGGGATTTGGTATGATACTGATGAGATCGATGAGATTGATATTCAAATATTTCTTCTTAGAACGTATTGATTTGACCCCATAAGCGGGACCACCACCCAATAGCATGTTGCCGCCAGAAGCAGAATCCCGTATTTCTTCCAGAGAATCTCCTAATTGTTCCAGAGCAACTAGAAAGAGATTCTTTAACCAGAAAGAATTCAGTTCAGATGTAGGATACCTATCCAGAAGTTTTCGCAACTCAATCATGTATGATGGAATCATCAAAGATTTGATCTTTTCTAACTCTGTCTGTAACTCACTAGAGGCTCGGAAAACAAAGAGAAGATGTGTACGAACGAGATATCCAGCAACAAGAAGAAGGAAAAGAATTGAATAGAGGAACTCCCAAGCATTTGGTGATCTCAGATGTGTCCATATCAATGGAATGGGTGACTCATTATTTCGATGAATCATTTCTTCGGACAGAAGAAGATTCTGTAAACACTTACTCGAACTCTCACTTATCAGATTCCGTTGTGGAAGAATCGACCACCACTTTTTCTGAGGAATTGGCCATGATATATCTGATCCATGCATAATATCATGAAAAACGGACACAAAATTTTGACTGCCACTTAGGGAATATTGAAAGGGAATATTCAATATCAAATAAATATTGTTTTTTAAGGTGAAATAAAGATATTTACACCCCGTCCAAGTAAGGAACCATGGCATATAGGTTTGGAACAAATTCCATTTTGAAAGATTTGAAAAAGCACTATCTCGTTGAAGGGTTCTACCTACTTCCCCCTTCTCAACGTTTTTCTTTAGACAAAGACTCAGTTCTTTCCTCTTTCCGGACGGCACATATTTCTCAAAACGTGGAGTGTGAATCAAACCCACGTTTGAATTGAAACGGAGATAGTGATGCAAGTTTTTCCCTTCTGAATCAGATAGATTCATATCTGAAAGAAGCTGACAATAAGTTCTTTCAAAATTGACTATTTGTTCCTCTATTACAGGTGTTCCAGAAATGTCTGCAATCGAGTAAATAGGAACGGATGGATCGGATCGAATTGAAAAATGGAAAGATTTGTACAAGTTATACGTTTCGTTACCACTTTGTGGAACATTGTTAGGTATGAATATGCCAGATACCTGTGACTCAATTGGTGAAATAGTCTCTCTCTCTCCCAAAACATGTTTTTTTTTACCGAAACACAAAGAAACTATTTTGTTGCGAATACCCAAGATATTGGGGAATTGTGCATATGTAAAATCATAATTATGGATACGGGTCTTTTCCCCATAAAAATGGAATCCTTTGTTACAATAGAACCAGAAGCGATGGGGATGATTCAAGAATTGAAGTCTATTTGCTCTATAAAAAGAAGATATCAATGAACTTTTCTGAGGATTCAACCAATTGTTTCGATCGTGGGATATCATTGATAAATAGGAATCCGTGTTCTCAAAGGATTTCCTGCGATTTTTTCTAGTACGGAATGAATCAATCATGTACTTTTGTATCTTGTTGAACAAAAAAGGTAATATTGTTCCTGTATTGATTAAAAATTTCGATCTTTGGGAAGTATCATGATCATACAATAAGAAGGGTTTCAATTTATTCAAATAAACGATTTGAACACCTATTGATTCTAACAACTGATTGCCGGGTTGATCATTCAGACCTTTCAATTCATAGATGCGGATTTCGGCCCTATGAATGGAGATATTCTCGAGACTCACAACGAAAAAAGGAAGTGACTTAGATAAAAAGAGAAGCGACTTGGACAAAAGGAGAAGTGACTTGGACAAAAAGAAACGAAGTGACTTGGACAAATCTTGTTTGTCGATAACCTCGGACCAATCAATCGAATATTGATTAATACGTAATCGATCGAACATTACTTGAAAACGGTGTTTCTGCTCAGAAACGAAATGCTCCAAATGTTCCTGGAAATTCTTGCTTCCATTGGAGCATTTGTATCTATATACATTAGGATCCAGATTCGTGGATCTCTCGGTTCGAGAAATAAGAGGATCGAACCACTTCTTCTTAATCTTTTTCAAATTGGATAAATGTTGGTTGATCTTATCTATTATTATAGTTAGATGATTCAGAATATCATTTCCTATTGGGTGCTTTTGAATTCCATATGCGAAGTTGCAATCGGGTCGATTCATTAAAAAGAATCGATTCAATACATTTCTTATGTACCCATAGGTACTATATTGGATTTGAATCTGATTTCGGATCAATCTATATTGATGGATCGCCTCCATTATGTTGTTGTGAGCAAATACCGCTATTTTTGGTTTTGGATCTTCCAAATCATTCCCGCAGGAGATCCGGACCGATTTTTTTTTTATCTTTCGATAAAAAGATTCATTCTCTTCATAAAAAATAGAAGATAGAACCAATAAAGATTTCTTTTTCGATTCATCCCCGGAGTTGAATACCTCATTCAATAATTTTCCGTAGGAATCAATAGACAAGCCAAATTCCTTATTATGATAGGCTAAACCCGGCTCGGTTATTGATAGAGTGAATAGATCTGCCATTTCTTGAAATGTCTCTTCTAATTCAAACTCGTGGTGCAACCTGTATCCCCTTTTGTTCCGATCATGGAATAGATGAAATAAATCAAAAAATGCATTTTCGTTCAAGAATGAAATCTTATTGGAACTGTCCATATCCGGTTCATCCTTCGGAACCATATCCCATCCCGGATCTGCTGCAATCGAATGAACTGAGGAGGTATTTTGTAAATACGTAATTATCTTGAATATATCAACTATTTCTTTATTTTCCGATCGCCTCGAGGGGACAAAAGAAACACCTTGTTGTTTCTTCAACAATTTCTGATCTATAGTCGACCTCTCGGTAGGATTCAAACCCAGATGAAGTTCTGACCATCTATCAGAGAAAAAAGAACGAATTGATCTTGTAGGATTCCCAAGAAATTCTTCTATTTCTTCTGGAAGCAGATGATTATTCATCTGCTTCTCACGTTCCGGGAATAGCCGAGCCATTGAGGAATATCCGGAAAGGTATTTTGAGAATCGATCTGATTTTATCTCTGTTCGTTCCGTTTGAAGAAAGGAAGTATCTAAAAGAATTGATCTTTCTTTTAGTTGCTGAATCTCCGTTTGATTGATCAATGTGTGATATTCCGAACCCTCATTACTAATGGAATTGAAAGGATCTATGGATTGATCAGAAAATCCTTTCGATTGGCTAGAATCCGTTACTTGAAAGAAAATGGATCTTATGGAATCATATTGAATATTTGACGATACATTCCGTACCTTGCTAAAAACCCGATTCCTGTTTACCAACCACGCATTGTCTAACCAAATCAAATTCTCTCTCGAGACGTTCCTCAAAAAATCCGATTTGTGCCGATTCTTCCCCCCAATAACGAAGAGATCTTGGCGGAATTGCCACATATGAAATTGAGCGCAATTTTGCAAAAAAATACCCCCCTTGTTTCTCGAGAGGAGAAGGGAAACATGTTCAATCTCGTTTGATTGAATAGTCGCCTCAGCTCCTTGTTGTTTGAAGAACCCCCCCTCATCAATTGGTCTTTTTTCACGAAAAGCAGGCATGAGATAACAAATCAAATGTTTCACTAAAATTTCGAATAGCTGTCCCGAATTCAAGTTGATTATGTTTCGCTTCTTACTCGGAGAAAGGCGGTCAAAGAATTTCCAATCATGGTCCTTGCGGATCGGATCATTCGTATAGGATACAAAAAAAAACTCCAGATATTTTATATCTTTCTCTTTGAATGAGATCTCGATTCCAGCCGCAATTTCATTCGATATCTTACAGCTGGAATTCCTCTTTTTTACGATCGCATTCCTCCATCGCCGCGAACCCCAGTTAGATTCAGACATGATACACTTTTTAGTTATTGGAAGAACCCAAGTACTTTCTTTCGGATCCATGAAACAACTCTCATAGATCTTTTTCCCTTTTGGAAGATACAGGAGCGAAACAATCAACCTATTGAGATTGGAAGACCAAAAGGATTCTTTCAATGTATAATTGGGGGGTCCAATGGAACGCAGAGGTTTAGGAAGAAGCCCCATCAAATAGATATTTTTTCTTTCGGCCCTATTTCGATTGTATATAAGGACCGCTACTACAAGTACAAGCAGTACTACACCTTTGATCGTGCAATGTCGACGAATTGAACCCTGTGAATCACGTGAAATTGGGACACTCAAAGTTCGGGAATCAAAAAGTTTTATAAAGCGCTCTTGGTGGAAAAAAAAGGAAGTGAAAGATTTCACCGAATCGGGTTGGATCCATGAATCCAAGAAATCGTGAGAATTCTTGATTTCTCTCAATTCGAAGATCCAGGATTTGAATTGACGTCCTCTCATTTCATTGATTCCTCCTAAAGAATCCAAAAGAATCTAAGTGAATTGAATTTGGGTCACTTGCGATGTACAATGACCCCAGTGAAGCATCCATGGCTGAATGGTTAAAGCGCCCAACTCATAATTGGCGAATTCGTAGGTTCAATTCCTGCTGGATGCAGGCCAACGGGGACATTCAATAAGGCTAGTTCCACTGGCTCCGTATCAATGGAATCTCATCATCCATACATAACGAATTGGTATGGTATATTCATACCAACCATAACATATGAAGAGTAAGAACTAGAATTCTTATCGATACTGGAACTCGTGGGGAAGAAAGTAGATTTATGGATGGAATCAAATATGTAGTCTTTACAGAAAAAAGTATTCGGTTATTGGGGAACAATCAATATACTTCTAATGTCGAATCAGGATCAACTAGGACAGAAATAAAGCATTGGGTCGAACTCTTCTTTGGCGTCAAAGTAATAGCTATAAATAGTCATCAACTACCCGGGAAAGGGTAGAAGAATGGGACCCATTATGGGACATACAATGCATTACAGACGTATGATCATTACGCTTCAACCGGGTTATTCTATTTTACCTCTTATAGAGAAGAGAAAAGAATTTAAGTAAAAAAAAAAAAAGAAAAAAAATACTAAATAACACGGCGATACATTTATACAAAACTTCTACCCCGAGCATACGCAAAGGATCCGTAGACAGTCAAGTGAAATCCAATCCGCGAAATAATTTGATCTATGGACAGCATCGCTGTGGTAAAGGTCGTAATTCCAGGGGAATCATTACCGCAGGGCATAGAGGAGGAGGCCATAAGCGTCTATACCGTAAAATCGATTTTCGACGGAACGAAAAAGACATATCTGCTAGGATCGTAACCATAGAATATGACCCTAATCGAAATGCATACATTTGTCTCATACACTATGGAGATGGTGAGAAAAGATATATTTTACATCCCAGAGGGGCTATAATTGGAGATACCATTGTTTCCGGTACAGAAGTTCCTATATCAATGGGAAATGCCCTACCTTTGAGTGCGGTTTGAACTATGGATTTACGTAATTGGAAGTAACCAATTAGGTTTACGACGAAACCTAGAAATTGATCACTGATCCAATTTGAGTACCTCTACGGGATAGACCTCAACAGAAAACTGAAGAGTAACGGCAGCAAGTGATTGAGTTCAGTAGTTCCTCATATAAAATTATTGACACTCCAGATATGGTAATATGGAGAAGACAAAATTGTTTGAAGCACGGACAGAAGCGGAAGCGACCCTTGTTTCAAAGAGAAGAGGATGGGTTATTCACATTTCATTTGATGGTCAGAGGTGAATTGAAAGCTAAGTGGTGGTAATTCTAAAAATTCCCCCGGGGAAAAATAGAGATGTCTCCTACGTTACCCGTAATATGTGGAAGTAGCGACGTAATTTCATAGAGTCATTCGGTCTGAATGCTACATGAAGAACATAAGCCAGATGACGAAACGGAGAGACCTAGGATGTATAAGATCATAACATGAGTTATTTGGCAGATTTGTATTCCTATATATCCACTCATGTGGTACTTCATCACACGATTCATATAAAATCCATCTGTCTCGATATCATCATATAATATATATATATACATCCGGAAAGCCGTATGCTTTGGAAGAAGCTTGTACGGTTTGGGAAGGGGTTTTTATTGATCAAAAAGAAAAATCTACTTCAACCCATATGCCCTTAGGCACGGCCGTACATAACATAGAAATCACACTTGGAAAGGGTGGACAATTAACTAGAGCAGCAGGTGCTGTAGCGAAACTGATTGCAAAAGGGGGTAAATCGGTCACATTAAGATTTCCATCTGGGGAGGTCCGTTTGATATCCAAAAACTGCTCAGCAACAGTCGGACAAGTGGGTAATGTTGGGGCGAACCAGAAAAGTTTGGGTAGAGCCGGATCTAAGTGTTGGCTAGGTAGGCGTCCTGTAGTAAGAGGGGTAGTTATGAACCCTGTAGACCATCCCCATGGGGGTGGTGAAGGGAGGGCCCCGATTGGTAGAAAAAAACCCACAACCCCTTGGGGTTATCCTGCGCTTGGAAGAAGAAGTAGGAAAAGGAATAAATATAGTAATAGTTTTATTATTCGTCGCCGTAAATAGGAATATTCAAAATCAAATAAATATTGTTTTTTACTCGTCTTTTCAAAAAAAAAGGGGGGGGGAATAATAGGCCGTGACACGTTCACTAAAAAAAAATCCTTTTGTAGCTAATCATTTATTGGAAAAAATAAAGAAGCTTAACATGAGAGAGGAAAAAGAGATAATAGTAACTTGGTCCCGGGCATCTACCATTATACCCACAATGATCGGCAATACAATTGCCATTCATAATGGAAAGGCGCATTTACCTATTTATATAACGGATCGTATGGTGGGTCAAAAATTAGGAGAATTTGCACCTACTCTTACTTTCCAGGGACACGCGAGAAACGATACTAGATCTCTCCGTTAATAAAATAAAGTGAAATAGGTGCTCATCGTTCATTGGCGGGAGGCGAACCTTATCTTATGTCAAAGTGGAGAAAGTGGAAGAAGACCTTGAAAAAGCAGAAGATGAAGAGGAGCTCGAGTACACAAGTACAAGCTTTAGCTCAACGTATATGTATGTCTGCTCACAAAGCACGAAGAGTCATTGATCAGATTCGTGGGCATTCCTATGAGAAAACACTTATGTTACTGGAACTCATGCCTTATCGAGCATTTTATCCCATTTTTAAACTGGTTTATTCTGCAGCAGCAAATGCTAGTCACAATAAAAGTTTCAACGAAGCTGATTCAGTCATTAGTAAAGCCGAAGTCAATGGGGGTACTATCGTGAAAAAGTTAAAACCCAGGGCTAGAGGACGTAGTTATCCGATAGAAAGACCCGCCTGTCATATAATTATTGTATTGAAGGATAGCTCTAAAAAGAAAACAGATCAGGATCTATTTTTAGAAACAAAAAATGTATGGAGAGATCCTATAATAGAAAGATATATAGAGAAGGAGAGAGAGAGAGAAAAAAAAAGATGGGTCAAAAAATAAATCCACTCGGTTTCCGCCTTGGCGAAAACCAAAGTCATCGTTCCCTTTGGTTCGCACAACCAAAAAGTTATTACATAGGTCTCCAGGAAGATGAAAAAATACGGGATTGTATCAAGATATATGTACAAAAAAATATAAGAGTATCTTCAAGTTTCGAAGGAATTGGAATTGCACATATAGAGATTCAAAAAAAAATGGACTTGATCCAGGTCATAATCTATATTGGATTCCCAAATTTGTTAATAGAAGGCCAAACACGAGGAATCGAAGAATTGCAGATCAATGTACAAAAGGGGCTTCATTCTGTGAATCGGAGACTTAACATTGCTATTACAAGAGTTGCAAAACCTTATGGACAACCTAATATTCTTGCAGAATATATAGCTCTACAATTAAAGAATAGGGTTTCGTTTCGAAAGGCAATGAAAAAAGCTATTGAATTAACTGAACAAGCAGACACAAAAGGAATTCAAGTGGAAATTGCAGGGCGTATCGACGGAAAAGAAATTGCACGTGTCGAATGGATCAGAGAAGGTAGGGTTCCCCTCCAAACCATTCGAGCTAAAATTGATCATTGTTCCTATACAGTTCGAACTGCCTATGGGGCATTGGGCATCAAAATTTGGATATTTGTAGACGAGCAATAATGGACCCTTCCTTTGCTTGCCATTCTATTCAGTGATAGAACAAAAACTACAAACTATTCCTTTTCACTTCAATAAAAAAAAAAAAATGAAAAATGAGCAATTCTAATTCTATAAGGTTGAATAAAAATTCGATTGACCTTTTGGTGGAACTGCTATGCTTAGTGTGTGACTCGTTGGTTTTTTATTTAAAGTTGGGATTCAAAAAACAGACCAGCCCCTAACTAATAACTATAAGAACTAGTAACCAACTCATTGCTTTGTATTATCGAGATCCAAGGAAGCAGTCGCCATATGATGTATCGATCATATAGTTGTAGCAACTGAAATCTTTTTTTTCCATAAAGGAAAAATCCATTTATAGGTTGGAAAGAAAAATAGAGGGATGTGGGTAACTGGAAGGGCGAGAGAAAGAGAGAAGGAGAATCTCCATGATATATGATTCCAATATGTATGGTCTATCAATCACATCATATCATAAAAGGCAGTGTGATAAAGCATCAATACTGATTCGTCCATAATTAGATGAATACGGTTCATAAGAAAAATAAAAATAATAAAGAGCCCCGAGTCAATAGAGACTGAGGAGATTGGCTCGGGAACGAATTTAATTAGGAGCTCCATTGCATAGTTCAGGCCTAGCCATTAATGGAAAAGCTATGGGAACGACGAAACCTGTGACTGCGGAAGATTCTATTGAAAACGAATCCTAATGATTCATTGGGTGGGATGGCGGAATCAACCAGGAACCAATTAATTTCTTCTGATAGGTCATGGGTTCACCCTACGAATGAAGCAAATATGGAAAGAGTCAATATTCGCCCGCGAAACCATTATTGGATTGCAGTATTTTGACAGATTCGGTAAAGGTCAAGGATTCATTTTCAAAAGAAAGGCATTATCCCATATAAATAAAATAGAAATATCCGTCTAGCCGTATATACTATATACTATAAGGCTTCCCGTGTGACAGATTAAATATCAATAAATTCCATGATTCAGTGTATTATTCATTCAATAAATACATATACGTAATCTTATTGAATCGTTTCATTCGCGAGGAGCTGGATGAGAAGAAACTCTCATGTCCGGTTCTGCAGTAGAGATGGGATTGAGAAACAACCATCAACTATAACCCCAAAAGAACCAGATTCCGTAAACAACATAGAGGAAGAATGAAGGGAATATCTTATCGAGGCAATCATATTTGTTTCGGCAGATACGCTCTTCAGGCACTTGAACCCGCTTGGATCACGTCTAGACAAATAGAAGCAGGACGACGAGCAATGACACGATATGCACGCCGTGGTGGAAAAATATGGGTACGTATATTTCCCGACAAACCCGTTACAGTAAGACCTACCGAAACACGTATGGGTTCGGGGAAAGGATCTCCCGAATATTGGGTATCTGTCGTTAAACCCGGTCGAATACTTTATGAAATGGGCGGAGTATCAGAAACTGTAGCCAGAGCAGCTATTTCAATAGCTGCGTGCAAAATGCCTATACGAACTCAATTCATTATCGCGTGATAGGTATGTGAAGGGTATTTGTGATGAAAAATACAATCGCAGATTTTTGGATTTCTGGGCAGACAATATTTCTCTCTTTTTCCTTTGCCTTTTGCATTGAAAGAGCAGATTCAAAAAAAAAAAAAATGATATGATTCAACCTCAGACCCATTTGAATGTAGCGGACAACAGCGGGGCTCGAGAATTGATGTGTATTCGAATCATAGGAGCTAGTAATCAACGATATGCTCATATTGGTGACGTTATTGTTGCTGTAATCAAAGAAGCAGTGCCCAATATGCCTCTCGAAAGATCAGAAGTGATCAGAGCTGTAATTGTACGTACATGTAAAGAACTCAAACGCGACAACGGTATGATAATACGATATGATGACAATGCAGCAGTTGTCATTGATCAAGAAGGAAATCCAAAAGGAACTCGAGTTTTTGGAGCGATCGCGCGGGAATTGAGACAGTTGAATTTCACTAAAATAGTCTCATTAGCTCCTGAAGTCTTATAAATACTAGTAGATGAGACCGTATAGTCAGGTCTCTGAAATAGATCACGTTAGTAGATTGTGTCTCACGCATATACCTTTAATAATTCATAAATAAATAAGAAAAAATGAAAAAAAAAAAAAAGGAACATGTTGATTATATCAAAACTGGAAGGCACCCATAATTTTAGTTCGTCATGGGCAGGGACACTATTGCCGATATAATAACTTCTATAAGAAATGCTAACATGGATAAAAAAGGAACGGTTCGAATAGCATCTACTAATATCGCCGAAAACATTGTTAAAATACTTCTACAAGAAGGGTTTATTGAAAATGTTAGGAAACATAGGGAAAACAACAAATATTTCTTGGTTTCAACCCTGCGACATAGAAGGAATAGGAAAGGAACATATAGAAATATTTTAAAGCGTATCAGTCGTCCCGGTCTACGAATCTATTCCAACCATCAACGAATTCCTAGGATTTTAGGTGGAATGGGGGTCGTAATTCTTTCTACTTCTCGAGGTATAATGACAGATCGAGAAGCTCGACTAGAAAGAATTGGGGGAGAAATTTTGTATTATATCTGGTGATCCTTCTGGTATCCGAATTTGATCCGTAACTTGCTATTTGGGAAAAAGAGAGGAAAGACGAATTGTCTACTATTACTCCTCCTCCATTAGTTGATACTTCAAGGGGGTTACCTGGAATGAAAGAACAAAAATTGATTCACGAAGGTTTAATTACTGAATCACTTCCCAATGGTATGTTCCGAGTTCGTTTAGACAATGAGGATCTGATTCTAGGTTATGTTTCGGGGAGGATCCGACGGAGTTTTATCCGGATACTACCAGGAGATAGAGTCAAAATCGAAGTAAGTCGTTATGATTCAACTAGGGGACGTATAATTTATAGACTTCGCAACAAAGAGTCGAATGATTAGGTGGCTTTTTATTTGAATTTAAACATTCCTTTCATGGGAATACAATTCGAGGTTCAAAATTTCAAGAGACTTATTTTCTTCCAAGGAGTATATTTGGAATTAAGGAATAACAAATATGAAAATAAGGGCTTCCATTCGTAAAATTTGTGAAAAATGTCGACTGATCCGTAGGCGGGGACGAATTATAGTAATTTGTTCCAATCCGAAACATAAACAGAGACAGGGGTAATCTTTCTAACAAGGGACTTTCTAAACGGTCCGATGTACAAATAAAGGATCTCTTTTGACATGAAATGGATATATCCGTATATCTCTGACTCATATTTATGAGATGATAAAATATGACAAAAGCTATACCAAGAATTGGTTCACGTAAGAATGGACGTAGAATACAAAAAGGAGTTATTCATGTTCAAGCGAGTTTCAACAATACCATTGTGACTGTTACAGATGTAATAGGTCGGGTGGTTTCTTGGTCCTCCGCTGGTACTTGTGGATTCAGAGGCACAAGAAGAGGGACACCATTTGCTGCTCAAACCGCAGCAGGAAATGCTATTCGTACGGCAGTGGATCAGGGTCTGCAACGAGCAGAAGTCATGATAAAAGGCCCTGGTCTCGGAAGAGATGCAGCATTACGAGCCATTCGTAGAAGTGGTATACTATTAAGTTTCGTACGTGACGTAACCCCTATGCCACATAATGGATGTAGGCCTCCTAAAAAAAGACGTGTGTAGAAATCAAAATTGAATGGATTGCAATAGAAATAAATGATTCAATGATCTGATCAAACAATAATATTAGTATGGTTCGAGAAGAAGTAGCAGTATCCACTCGAACACTACAGTGGAAGTGTGTTGAATCAAGAACAGACAGTAAGCGTCTTTATTATGGCCGTTTCGTTCTGTCCCCGCTTATGAAAGGTCAAGCAGATACGATAGGTATCGCGATGCGAAAGGCTTTACTCGGAGAAATAGAGGGA